AAACGGCTATCTTGATTCATTAGAAATAGGGCAGGTAAGGAAATTTCTGGTTGAGTTACGTGCTTATGTAAAAACTAATAAACCTCAGTTCCAAAAAATTATTTTTTCTACCAAGACATTTACCGAGGAGGCGCAAATCCTTTTGAAAGAGGCTATTCAGGAACAAATTGAGCGTTTTATACTTCAGGAACAAGCATAAAAAAATGGATCACTACTTTTTTTGATTTCGGTCTTAACAAAAAAAGGAATTTTATGGACTCTAATTTAAATAATTCAAAAGAATTTTCTTAATACCAAAATCTAAAATAAATATATGGAAAGAATTTGCGTCCAATAGGATTTGAACCTATACCAAAGGTTTAGAAGACCTCTGTCCTATCCATTAGACAATAGACGCTTTTGATTCGTATTTGGCCCTTTTCAATCTCTTGGTTGACAAAAAAAAGCAGATTGTATCTGAGAGATAAATTTTGCAATTCTATATTGATAGAAAGCGGGTAGCGGGAATCGAACCCGCATCGTTAGCTTGGAAGGCTAGGGGTTATAGTCGACGCCAATTCAGCATTTTGGACGTCTCTAGTTCAAAACTGAACACGAAACTTTGGTTTCATTCAGCTCCTTTATGGGTGTGAACAAAATTAGAAAAAAAAAAATTTCTATCCCATAACATCTATGTCAGTTTTTTATCTTAATACAGACAAAACAAACTACTTTCTAACTTTCTAGATGATCCCTCTAGAAGAGAGTGTTTCTAACAATCTTTCTAGTTACTTCGTTCTTTATTTTTATTTGAAAAGATCCTGCAGGAACGGTATTTTATTTCTACCGAGCTAACAATAGGTTGATGTCTCTAGTAAACCAAAGTCTCCATTTAATAGCTATTTTTATTCCATTGCTTCTTTACAAATAAAAAAGATGGAAGATTTAGTTACGATTAGAAACCTCCTTTTTATCTTTATCCATGGACCTTGGACCTTTTTACTTATTAAATTCGAACTATTAGTTTAATTCAAAACTATGTTTCGTAATTTTAGAATCCAATTCTCACTTTCTAAGTATAAGTGACTATATGGATAGAAATCACGATAATTTTTCTTTTTTTCTCGAATATGTGATTGAGAGAGAAAGGGCTTAATCCTTTATATTTTCTATTTTTTTTAGGAAATAAAGTTTTTGATCGGAATAGGAATCAAACCGAAAGCAAAGATCCTTTAACTATTATTTTAATTAGTTAAAGGGTTAGAAAAACGAATCACACTTTTACCACTAAACTATACCCGCTACGGTGTGATTATTATATAAAACTGGACTTTTTGTCGAACAGGGAAAGAGGATTTTATATTCCGCTTTCTAATTTTCTAATTTTATAGAATACTAAGCTATTTTCCAAATCAGATAAATCATTTTTATTTATCTTTATCTAGAATCTATTAAATTGCAAATTGTTTTTGTTTGGACAAAAAGGCCCGGTTAGGGGCTGAACAGGCCGGGCCTTATGGTAATAAAAGGTAATAAAAAAAAAGACGAGTCCTCTTTTGATCTTGTTCAAAGGAGAATTCTTTTTTTTTTTTTACTTTTTTTATATTGTTTTGGTAGCATTTTATAGTCCCCTTTATATTTAACGAAATAAAATTGCTGCTAAAAGGTGTACATATCTATATAATATAAATAAATATAATAAATATTTCTTACTTTACTTTTTGTGTAATTTAAAATTTAACAGCGTCTTTAATTGGGAGAGATGGCTGAGTGGACTAAAGCGACGGATTGCTAATCCGTTGTACGAGTTATTCGTACCGAGGGTTCGAATCCCTTTCTTTCCTCTTGTGTTGATGACTTTTTTTGAAAAAAAAAAATGTAAAAAAAAGATACCTTTTATTCTTCACGTCCAGGATTACGTCCTGGATCATTAGATAGGAATCCAAAGATGAAGAGAGATACAAAAAATATCACTACTGTATAAACGAAGAGTTTGAGAGTAAGCATTCTAAAATCTCCAAAATAATTTTTTTTTTTCGAAAAAAAAATAGAATAGGTTCTACAATTTTCTACCGCATATTCTCTATATCCTCCGTGAATACCAATAACCAAATTCGAAATAGAAAACGGTTTTCAGAAATTCATTTTGAAAAAGAGTTTTCTATTAACCATAATCTAAATATCTTTTAGATCCGATCAATTGTTAGAATTTCTTATCAACTAAAGTAAAGTATTCATTTTATCGTCGATTTGAAAATGAAATATTTTATCGAAAACTCACAGCAGCTTGCCAAACAAAAGCTAAGAGAAAAAAAAGCACAGGTATGACAGGCATAACATCTACGATTGGATTCAAAAAAGCATAGGCCTCGGGCAATTTTCCGAAGAAAAAGCTACTTGAATATGACAAAAAGTCATAATAGCAAGTCCCTATCAAACTACAAATATTAAGCATAGCAGACATTTTGTTCTATGAGATAATTCCGTTTTGGTTGAGTTATTTATATAATATAATTTTATTTATATAGAATTCTATATAAATAAAAGGAAAAGGTAAAATTAAAGGTAGATAAAGAGTCTCTCTTTTTTTTTTGATACGCCCAACCAAAAGTCCTCCAATTCTCAAAAGAGAATAGAATAAATTATACTTTTCATACAATATCTTAATTGAATTCTATCTAATGATCAATAAATTAAGTTACATTCTCTAGTTACACATATTAAAATAGTAATAACAATTTAATTGACTCTATAGCTATTTATCTTGTACTTGGGGTTGACAAAAAATCAATATTAATATATTATTAATATTGATATTGTTGATTATTCGTGTCGAATAGAAATCTAAATGGGGCGTGGCCAAGGGGTAAGGCAACGGGTTTTGGTCCCGCTATTCGGAGGTTCGAATCCTTCCGTCCCAGAACATACCCTTCCATCCCTTTTATTCATAATCATAAATTAAATTAACGACTATTCATGATTACCTAATAGAATTAGAGATGGGGTTTATCGACCCAACATAATCTTTACCAGTTTTTCCATTATATTAAGGTATAAAAAAATGAAAATAAGGGGTGAAATTAAATTGAATTCTTTTGAGTTCCTGCCTTATTCTTTTCTATTGACAACAGCGTATTGGACAAATATAATTCATCGTGATAAGTCAAGTTGGATCTATTTATTTCTTATTTCCGTCATATGAGTTTGGTTTTTACTTTATTTTATTCAAATGGTAGATTTTGGATCTATGAGTGGAGTGATATGAAAATGAAAGCTTCTTTTGTTTGATTGAAAAGGTCGATAAAAGAACATTCACCTATATATTTTTACATTTTATTATCCTTTTTTGTCTAATTTTATCTGAGAATTTTTTGAATCTCCTTGTTCAATTCATTTTTATTCGGATTGTATCTATACTTCTTTTTATTATCTACTCACTATCTAATTCGTATAGATTTTTTCTCTTTGGGTTGCTAACTCAACGGTAGAGTACTCGGCTTTTAAGTGCGGCTAGGATTTTTTACACATTTTGATGAATCAAGGAATTCGTCCATATCATCGGTAAAGTTTGGAAGACCACGACTGATCCTGAAAGGAGATGAATGGAAACAACAGCATGTCGTAGTGATGGAGATTTCGAATAATATACTATTTCATTCTTGCCAGATGGGTGTTCGAGGTATTGGAATGGAACAAAATAAGGTTCGGTCGGGTTAATAAATAAATGGATAGGACCCTATGGTTTCAATTAATTATAAAGAAAGACAAAGCAACGAGCTTCTAGTTTGAATTTGAATTAAGTTCTGATCTAATTAGACGTTAAAAAAAATATTAGTACTGATGTGTGGAGGAGCTTTTTACCCATGGGGTAGATGCTCTATTTTTCAATGAATCCTAACTGATGTAGTTCTCTATTTTAACTATTCTAAATTCGAAAATAGAGATGCGTGTGTATAAGAACCAGTATATTGATAAAGAAGTTTTTTTTTTTTCAAAAATCAAAAGAGCAATTAGTTTAAAGAAAGAAAGGATTTCTAGCCATTTTGTTATCTTATAAGATCGAATAAAAATGGAAAAAAGAGAATAGGGAATTCATTGATAGGCTTATTTGTGTCCAGGGTTATCTATTGTTACTAGAATACCTTGTTTTGTCTGTATTGCACTATGTATCGTTTGATAACCCCAAATCTTATACTTTTGATTCAAATATACTTTTAAATAGAGAAAATGCGACGATATTCACAGTTTGATAGATCTCAACAGCAAGACTTTCTATATCCACTTAACTTTCAGGAGTATATTTATGCACTTGCTCATGATAATAGTTTTAATCGATCGATTTTGTTGGAAAATCCAGATTATGACAATAAATTCAGTTTCCTAGTTGTAAAACGTTTAATTAATCAAATGGATCGACGGAATCCTTTTTTTATTTCTGCTAATGATTTAAAAAAAAATCCTCTTTTTTGGCGCAACAATAATTTGTATTCTCAAATGATATGCGAGGTATTTTCGTTTATTGTAGAAATTCCATTTTCTATACGATCAATACCTTATGAAGAGCAGAAGGATATATTCAAATTTCAAAGTTTACGATCAATTCATTCAATATTTCCTTTCTTAGAGGACAATTTTTCGCATTTTCATTCTGTGTTAGATATACGAATACCCCATCCGATCTATCTGGAAATCTTGGTTCACACCTTTAGCTCTTGGATAAAAGATGTTACTTCTTTGCATTTATTACGATTCTTTTTCTACGAATATTGGAATTGGAAAAATTTTAGTGTTATAAAGAATCCCAGCCTTGTGCTTTTAACAAAAAGAAATCAAAGATTCTTTTTATTCTTATATAATTCTTATGTATGTGAATACGAATGCATTTTCTTTTTTCTCCATAACCAATTTTATAGTTTACGGTCAATATACTTTGGAGACCTCCTTGAGCGAATCTATTTCTATGTAAAAAGAAAGAGCGAAAGCTCTACCGAAACTGTTGCTAAGTACTTTCGTACTACTCT